CTGAATGGTCTGAGGATTTAAAGGATTGGAATAGAGAAATGCATATTAAATGTACCTATAATGGCGTTCAATTATCAGAAAAAGAATTTCCAAAAAACTGGTTAACAGACGGTATTCAGATCAAGATCCTATTTCCTTTTAGTCTTAAACCTTGGCACAGATCTAAACTACAAGCCCCTTATAATGATCCAATGAAAAAGAAGGATCAAAAAAATGATTTTTGCTTTTTAACAGTTTTTGGAATGGAAACTGAACTACCTTTTGGTTCTCCCAGAAAAAAACTTTCATTTTTTGAACCCATTTTTAAAGAACTAAAAAAAAAATTAAAAAAATTGAAAAAGAAATGTTTTATAATTCTAAGAATTTTAAAAGAACAAAAAAAGTTGTTTCTAAATGTCTCAAAAGAAACAAAAAAATGGATCATTAAAAGCATTCTGTTTATAAAAGAAATAATAAAAGAACTCTCAAAAATAAACCCAATTATATTATTTGGATTTGGATTGAGAGAAATAGAAGTATATGAATTGAGTGAAACGAAAAAAGATTCGATAATTGGTAATGGGATGATTCATGAATCGTCGATTCAAATTATATCTCAGGGTTGGACAAATTATTCATTAACAGAAAAAAAAATGCAAGATCTAACTGATAGAACAAATACAATAATAAATCAAATAGAAAAAATTACAAAAGAAAATAAAAAAGGAACTCCAGATATAAATTTTAGTTCTAACAAAATAAGTTATGATAATAAAGGATCAGAATCACAAAAAAATATTTGGCAGATATTAAAAGGACAAAATGTTAGATTAATCCGTAAGTCACATTATTTTATAAAATATTTCATTGAAAGGATATACATAGATATCTTTCTATGTATCATTAATATTCCTAGCATCAATACACAACTTTTTCTTGAATCAACAAAAAAAATTATTAATAAATACATTAACGATAATGAAGCAAATCACGAAAGAATTGATAAAACAAATCAAAGTGTAATTCCCTTTATTTCGACTATAAAAAAGTCACTTACTAATATTAGTAACAAGAATTCAAAGACTTTTTGCGACTTATCTTACTTTTCACAAGCATATGTATTTTATAAATTATCACAAACTCAACTTATTAACTTATATAAGTTAAAATCTGTATTTCAATATAACGGAATGTCCCTTTTTCTTAAGAATGAAATAAAGGATTTTTTTGTTGTAACACAAGAACTATTTCATTCCGAATTAAGACATAAGAATCTTCGCAATTATGGAATGAATCAATGGACAAATTGGTTAAGGAGTCAGTATCAATGTGATGTATCTCATATTAAATGGTCTAGATTAGTACCACAAAAATGGCGAAATATATTCAATCAACACTGTATGGCTCAAAATAAAGATTTATGTGATTTATATGAAAAGGATCGATTAATTAACTACGAAAAAAATTTCGAAACAGATTCATTACTGAATCAAAAAGATAATTTTAAAAAACAATATAGATATGATATTTTAGCATATAAATCTATTAATTATGAAGATAAGAAGGACTCTTATATTTATGGATCACCATTACAAGTAAAAAATAACCAAGATATTTTTTATAATTACAACACACATACACAAAAATCATTTAATATGCCGGAAGGTATTCCTATTATCCCTTATCTAGTAGAAGATGATATTAGAGATATGGAGATAAATCCGGATAGAAAATATTTTGATTGGAGAATTTTCCATTTTTGTCTTAAAAATAAGGTCGATATTGACGCCTGGATCGATATTGATACTGACACTAACAGTAATAAATATACTAAGACTAGGGTTAATAAGTATCAAATAATTGATAAAATCAATAAGAGGGGTCTTTTTTATCTCACGATTCAGCAAGATCAAGAAATCAACCTATCCAATCAAAAAACCCTTTTTGATTGGATGGGGATGAATGAAGAAATACTAAGTTGTCCCATATCAAATATGGAATTTTGGTTCTTCCCAGAATTGGGGATACTTTATAATACGTATAAAATTAAACCGTGGGTTATACCAATTAAATTACTAGTTTTAAATTCTAATATAAATGAAAATGATAGTAAAAACAAAAGCATCGCCGGAAATAAAAAAAGGGATCCTTTTATATCAATATCGGAGAATTCAAAAAAATCTTTTGAATTAGAAAACCGAAATCAAGGGGAAAAAGAATACGCGGTCCAAGCAGATTTTAAATCAGCTCTTTCAAACCAAGAAAAAGATGTTGAAGAAGATTATACGGGATCGTACATGAAAAAAAATAGAAATAAAAAGCAATACAAGATCAATACAAAAGCGGAGTTTGATTTCTTCCTAAAAAGGTATTTGCATTTTCAATTGAGATGGGATGATTCTTTAAATAAAAAAATAAGCAATAACATCAAAGTATATTGTCTCCTGCTTAGACTGATAAATCCAAGAGAAATTACTATATCCTCTATTCAAAGAGGCGAAATGAGTCCGGATATTCTGATGATTCAGAAAGATTTAACTCTTACAGAATTGATTAAAAGGGGAATTTTGATTATTGAACCAATTCGTCTATCTATAAAAAATGATGGAAAATTTATTATCTATCAAACCATCGGTATTTCATTAGTTCATAAAAGCAAACACCAAATTAATCAAAGATACCGAGAAAAAAAACATGCCGATAAGAATTCTGATGAAGCCATTACAAAACATCAAAAGATGACTGGAAATAGAGATAAAAATCATTATGATTTGTTTGTTCCTGAAAATATTTTATCACCTAGACGTCGTAGAGAATTGAGAATTCTAATTTGTTTCAATTCTGAGAATAGACATAGAAATGCAGCATTTTGTAATGGGAATAAGGTAAACAGTCAAGTTTTGGATAAAAGCAAAAACTATAAAAAAAAACTTATTAAATTTAAGTTATTTCTTTGGCCCAATTATCGATTAGAAGATTTGGCTTGTATGAATCGTTATTGGTTTAATACCAATAATGGCAGTCGTTTCAGTATGGTAAGGGTACATATGTATCCGCGATTTAAAATGCATTAATAGTACATTTTTGCTATATTTCCCATACTATATCTGATCTATGACGACAAAGAGATGCACACACGCATTGTCTTACATTCCATCGTTCCATTCTGATACACGATACTAATTCAATGACATATCAATTTGATCTAGAAATGAATCAACAAAATATTATTATTTTAGGTCTAAATTTTTATCTTTTGTGAGTGCAGAAAACAACCATCCTTTATGTATACCCTTTTCAAATCCAAATAAATAAAAATTTAATTTTATTAAAAAAAATTATAAATTAATAACAAAATTAATATTTTTGTATATACAAAATAAAAATGAGAGGCATTATTATTACTGATCAATAAAGATATCTATCAATAAAAATTTCTTAAAATAAAAAGAGGGGGGCGAGAAGATTTCATTTTATGGTAAAAAATCCATTCATCTCAGTTATTTCACAAGAAGAAAAAGACGAAAACAGAGGATCCACTGAATTTCAAATAGTTAGTTTCACCAATAGGATACGAAGACTTACTTCACATTTAGAATTACACAAAAAAGACTATTTATCTCAGAGAGGTTTACGTAAAATTCTGGGAAAACGCCAACGACTGCTGTCTTATTTGTCAAAAAAAAATAGAATATGTTATAAAGAATTAATTAATCGGTTGGATATTCGGGAGTCAAAAACCCGTTAATTTGAAGAGGCATTTTAAATTATTTGATTTATTAGATCTTGAATTTTAATGAACTTTTTTTCGTTTTCAGCAATTCATGAAAGAATGAATCGAGGAAAAACCGATGAATATACCAGCTACAAGAAAAGACCTCATGATAGTCAATATGGGCCCCCACCACCCATCAATGCATGGTGTTCTTAGACTCATCATTACTCTAGATGGTGAAGATGTTATTGATTGTGAACCAATATTGGGTTATTTACACCGAGGGATGGAAAAAATTGCGGAAAACCGAACAATTATACAATATTTGCCTTATGTAACACGTTGGGATTATTTAGCTACTATGTTCACAGAAGCAATAACTGTAAATGGACCGGAACAGTTGGGAAATATTCAAGTACCTAAAAGAGCTAGCTATATCAGAATAATTATGTTGGAGTTGAGTCGTATAGCTTCTCATCTGTTATGGCTTGGTCCTTTTATGGCGGATATTGGTGCACAAACTCCCTTTTTCTATATTTTCAGAGAAAGAGAATTAGTATATGATCTATTCGAAGCTGCCACCGGTATGAGAATGATGCATAATTATTTTCGTATCGGAGGAGTAGCGGCCGATCTACCTCATGGTTGGATAGATAAATGTTTGGATTTCTGCGATTATTTTTTAACAAGAGTTGCTGAATATCAAAAACTTATTACACGAAATCCTATTTTTTTAGAACGAGTCGAGGGAGTAGGCATTATTGGTAGAGAGGAAGTAATAAATTGGGGTTTATCGGGACCAATGCTGCGAGCTTCCGGAATACAATGGGATCTTCGTAAAGTTGATCATTATGAATGTTACGACGAATTTGATTGGGAGATACAGTGGCAAAAAGAAGGAGATTCATTGGCTCGTTATCTAGTCCGAATTGGTGAAATGATAGAATCTATAAAAATTATTCAACAGGCTCTGGAAGGAATTCCAGGGGGACCCTATGAGAATTTAGAAATACGATACTTTGATAGAGAAAGGAATCCGGAATGGAATGATTTTGAATATAGATTTATTAGTAAAAAGCCTTCTCCTACATTTGAATTGCCGAAACAAGAACTTTATGTGAGAGTCGAAGCCCCAAAGGGAGAGCTGGGAATTTTTCTGATAGGGGATCAGAGTGGTTTTCCTTGGAGATGGAAAATCCGCCCCCCGGGTTTTATCAATTTGCAAATTCTTCCTCAGTTAGTTAAAAGAATGAAATTGGCTGATATTATGACGATACTAGGTAGTATAGATATCATTATGGGAGAAGTTGATCGTTGAAATGATAATTGATACACCAGAAGTACAAGATATTGATTCTTTTTCTAGATTAGAGTTTTTAAAAGAGGTTTATGGAATTATATGGGTGCTTATTCCTATTTTGACTCTTGTATTGGGAATCACAATAGGCGTACTGGTAATTGTATGGTTAGAAAGAGAAATATCCGCAGGGATACAACAACGTATTGGACCTGAATACGCCGGCCCTTTTGGAATTCTTCAAGCTCTAGCAGATGGGGCAAAACTAGTTTTCAAAGAAAATCTTCTTCCATCTAGGGGGGATACCCGTTTATTCAGTATCGGGCCATCCATAGCAGTCATATCAATTTTAGTAAGCTATTCAGTAGCTCCTTTTGGCTATCACCTTGTTTTAGCGGATCTCAATATCGGTGTTTTTTTATGGATTGCCATTTCTAGTATTGCTCCAATTGGACTTCTTATGTCAGGATACGGGTCAAATAATAAATATTCCTTTTTAGGTGGTCTACGAGCTGCTGCTCAATCGATTAGTTATGAAATACCATTAACTTTATGTGTGTTATCAATATCTCTACGTGCGATTCGTTGATACATAGACATAAACTTTTCTTTATTCCTTCCTTTCAAATCAAAGAAAGGGTTGGAATGAATTAAGTAGATATCTTCATTTTTTTTATTCATTATTCGGGTTGATGAACTAAATCAAATAGTTATATGAGTGAAAGAAAACAGCTTATATATAAATTCGCAGTAAAAAGATTGAGTCTCATTTTCTATGTATAAGAGTTAGAGAGTTAAGCGGAAATAAACATAAACAGAAGCGACCGTTTCCCCCAAGATTGGTTGATTAGTCATCCTGACTTGAAGCGGGCTCAAAAGATCAACCGTATTGAGTTTTCACTATCATTTGTATGTATTACCACAGGGGGGGGGTTGAACAAAAACGAGTGGGTGGTTAGAAACACCAAGATATGTAAAGGATTAGTAATAGAGATTATGTAAATTCTCCAAAAGGACATTTTTACATAATATACAAACAAAGAATACTCATTGGGGCTTTAAGTTGGTAGAAATGATCAGGCAATACTCCCCACGACACGATTCCAATCCAGAGTATGCTCCTATCCACCGATTAAATAAATAACTATTGTGAACGAAATAATCCTTTACTTTATTTTGTAAGCCCCCTTTTTCTCAGAAATAGAAAGAAGCATAGGAACGAAAAAAAGAGAAAGAAATCCAATTCCAATAAAAAAAAAAAAGATACCTTTTTTATTTCCCAGATACATATTAATAGATATAGAATTTGTGTCATAATTCATGAATTAATTATAGAATTTTTTTCGTACGTGAAATAAACGGGTTATTGATATTTCTACAAGAAGTATTTTATTGAAGAATTAAGTTATTACTCAACAAAGAAGAATTTTAATTCTTATTGAAATTATTAAAGTTAAAGAAAGGGTGAGATCGATTCAGAAGTACTTTTTTATTTATTATTAAATAATTATAACAGACAGAATTCAATTGGTCTAATTTAGGACCGTCCAATAGATTTTGACTTTATACATCCTACAAACGTACCAAGATAAAATAATACTGACGCGATCCTTAGATTTATTTCTGGCCTTTAAGGAGCCGTATGAGGTGAAAATCTCATGTACGGTTCTGTAATAGCGATGATAACAGTAATGGTATCACCGACTATAATTATCTAACAGTTCAAGTACAATTGATATAGTTGAGGCGCAATCAAAATACGGTTTTTGGGGATGGAATTTGTGGCGTCAGCCTATAGGGTTTATCATTTTTATCATTTCTTCCCTAGCAGAATGTGAGAGATTACCTTTTGATTTACCCGAAGCAGAAGAAGAATTAGTAGCAGGTTATCAAACCGAATACTCGGGTATAAAATTTGGTTTATTTTATGTTGCTTCCTATCTAAACCTATTAGTTTCTTCATTATTTGTAACAGTTCTTTACTTGGGAGGTTGGAATATCTCTATTCCGGACATATATGTTTCTGAGCTTTTTGAAATAAATAAAACATGTGGAGTTTTTGGAGCGACAATTGGTATCTTTATTACATTAGCTAAAACTTATTTGTTCTTGTTCATTCCTATCACAACAAGATGGACTTTACCGAGGCTAAGAATGGACCAACTATTGAATCTTGGATGGAAATTTCTTTTACCTATTTCTCTCGGTAATCTATTATTAACAACTTCTTCCCAACTCTTTTCGCTGTAAGGTAAATTTACAACTTGTCTCAAACAAGAGAAATAAACAAACATAAAATTATTCATAATATATATTAATGATATGTTCTCTATGGTAACTGGGTTCATGAATTATGGTCAACAAACAGTACGAGCTGCAAGGTACATTGGTCAAAGTTTCATGATTACTTTATCTCACGCAAATCGTTTACCTGTAACTATTCAATATCCTTATGAAAAATTAATCACCGCGGAGCGTTTCCGCGGTCGAATCCATTTTGAATTTGATAAATGTATTGCTTGTGAAGTATGTGTTCGTGTATGTCCTATAGATCTACCCGTTGTTGATTGGAAATTGGAAACTGATATTCGCAAGAAACGGTTGCTTAATTACAGTATTGATTTCGGAGTCTGTATATTTTGTGGTAATTGCGTTGAGTATTGTCCAACAAATTGTTTATCAATGACTGAAGAATATGAACTTTCTACTTATGATCGTCACGAATTGAATTATAATCAAATTGCTTTGGGTCGTTTACCAATGTCAGTAATTGACGATTATACAATTCGAACAATTTTTAATTCGCCTCAAAAAAAAAAAAAAATAAGTAAATCTCTTGATTAAAGAATAATTTATAATTACTTTACTAAGACTATTACTTTACTAATAAATAATACTAAGGTTCATTTTTTTTTTTTTTTGATCTAATCTAAAGGAATCGGGTTTCTTTCGTTTTGTTTGGTCAATAACTAAAAATCCCAACTATTGATTAGTTGGTTAAGAATCACGTCTTAATTTGGATTGAAAATCCATTAATTAATCCATTAATTAATATATCTGTAATTATTTTTACATATATAGTTTCAAATGAGAACTACTCTTTCAGATAACGAATTAAATTAGTCCAATAATTGTACTTACATTTATTCATATCCCTTAGGATTTAATTAGGAATTGCTCAAAAATTATAATTTTTTTTCTGTTCGGATTTCAATAAGGTCATGAAAAACATTTCGATTTATTTATCTCTTATTTTACATATAATGGATTTGCCCGGACCAATACATGATTTTCTTTTAGTCTTTCTGGGATCGGTTCTTATACTAGGAGGTATGGGAGTGGTATTATTTACCAACCCCATTTATTCTGCCTTTTCATTGGGACTGGTTCTTGTTTGTATATCCTTATTCTATATTCTATTAAACTCCTATTTTGTAGCTGCTGCACAACTTCTTATTTACGTGGGAGCTATAAATGTTTTAATCGTATTTGCTGTGATGTTTATGAATGGTTCAGAATATTACAAAGATTTGAATCTTTGGACCGTTGGGGATGGGGTTACTTTGCCAGTTTGTACAAGTATTTTTGTTTTACTCATGATTACTATTACAGATACGTCATGGTACGGGATTATTTGGACTACAAGATCAAACCAGATTATAGAACAAGATTTGATAAGTAATAGTCAACAAATTGGAATTCATTTATCAACGGATTTTTTTCTTCCGTTTGAATTCGTTTCGATAATTCTTTTAGCCGCTTTGATAGGTGCAATTGCCGTGGCGCGACAGTAATAAATCTATAGAATTGGCAACAGCAATCCAAATAAAACTGTGTTCTGTTTTATTACATTTATTTCCCTTCAATTAAAGGTTCTTTATGTCTAAAATATAAATTATTTTATTCAATCTATTCTATTACCAATAGAATATATTCCTTTGTTCCGTACTTTTTTTTATTCTAGTCAATTGAATCTGTTTAATTGTTGTTCAGTTCATATTGAAATGAATCGAAATTGATAAGGAGTTGGTCAATGATGCTCGAGCATGTACTTGTTTTGAGTGCCTACTTATTTTCTATCGGTATCTATGGATTGATCACGAGTCGAAATATGGTTAGAGCCCTTATGTGTCTTGAACTTATATTGAATGCGGTTAATATAAATTTCGTAACATTTTCTGATTTTTTTGATAGTCGCCAATTAAAAGGAAATATTTTCTCAATTTTTGTTATAGCTATTGCAGCCGCTGAAGCAGCTATTGGTCCGGCTATTGTTTCGTCAATTTATCGTAACAGAAAATCAACTCGTATCAATCAATCAAATTTGTTGAATAAGTAGTATTAATAATCATATAAATTCTAATATTCATAAATTATAATTACCATGACCATACATTACGTATAATACATGTTTTCGAAAATGTAAAAAATCAATGTAAGAAATCAAAGTATCTTGGTTCTATCACACGGGTCGATCCAGAATTAGATTGATTATAAAAATTCTGATAAATTATTGATTCATCTGGTGTCTAAATATATGATTCATTTACAAGTTTACTAGATCGAAAATTTCTGACATTTAAAAATTTATAGATCCAATGTCACATTCAGTAAAGATTTATGATACGTGTATAGGGTGCACTCAATGTGTGCGAGCCTGCCCAACAGATGTATTAGAAATGATACCTTGGGACGGATGTAAGGCTAAGCAAATTGCTTCCGCTCCAAGAACAGAGGACTGTGTCGGTTGTAAGAGATGTGAATCCGCCTGTCCAACGGATTTCTTGAGTGTTCGAGTTTATTTATGGCATGAAACAACTCGAAGTATGGGTCTAGCTTATTAATACGTTCCAGAAAACCCTACTTTAAATACATTTTTTTTATCTTTACCGACAAAAACCCGCGCTCAAAAAATATTTATTTTGAGCACGGGTTTTTCTGGTCCAAGTTTATCTTGTTTTTACCATGAATTATTTTCCTTGGTTAACACTAGTTGTAGTTTTGCCAAT